TCCCCCCCCCTCTTCCACCCCTGAAATAATGGGCAGAGGCCCCGCCCACAACTTCAAGGGTGTCCTAAAAATAAACATGAAAAAGAAAACTATTTACAAAATTACTTTAGTAATCGTTACCCCCAGCACAAACAAATATTCCGTCAATTACTAACGCCCGTCCTAATTCATTCATAAAACTAATCAGTTGTTTAACACCTCAAAATTTAATTATGCCTATTCTTTAAAAACTCCTCCCCTTTTATAGTCTCCCATACAAAAGGCAACTCCTCATAAGTGTGAAATAAAGGAGGAGAAACGTGAGCCCACTCTAAAGAAGCCCAACTTTCCCCCTGGTCTTCCATTCAATCAATAAACTCCTCTTCTCAAACATATATATCATAAATAATATATATAAAAAAAACAACTCCTACTATTGAAATAGTAGAGCCTAAAGAGCTAACCAAATTTCAACCAGCAAAACAATCTGCAAAATCAGAGTATCGTCTCGGAAAACCTGTCAAGCCCAAAAAGTGTTGAGGGAAAAAGGTCAAATTAACACCGATAAACATTAACCAAAAATGGGCTTTGCCATATAGCTCATTATAACAATACCCCGTTATTTTACCCACTCAATAATAAAAGCCACCAAAAATAGCAAACACCGCCCCCATAGAAAGCACATAATGAAAATGGGCTACAACATAGTATGTGTCATGCAAAACAACATCCAAAGAACTATTGGCCAATACAACCCCAGTTAAACCACCCAATGTAAACAAAAAAACAAACCCCATTGCCCAAAGCATAGGAGTGTCTAATCTCAAAGTCCCCCCAAAAATAGTGGCCAACCAACTAAACACTTTTATTCCAGTTGGCACAGCAATAATCATAGTTGCGGCAGTAAAATATGCTCTTGTGTCCACATCCATCCCAACCGTAAACATATGATGCGCCCACACAATAAAACCCAATATTCCAATTGAGAGCATTGCATAAACCATTCCTAAATATCCAAAAATCTGCTTCTTGGCGACAAAAGTTGGTATTATTTGAGAAATCATTCCAAAACCAGGCAATATTAAAATATAAACCTCTGGATGCCCAAAAAACCAAAACAAATGCTGAAATAAAATTGGGTCTCCCCCTCCGGCGGGATCAAAAAAAGTGGTATTAAAATTTCTATCCGTTAAAAGCATGGTTATCGCCCCCGCTAGTACTGGCAAAGATAGTAATAATAAAAAAGCAGTAATCAAGATAGACCACACAAACAATGGCATTTTATTTAATGTCATCCCAGGGGCCCGCATATTCAATATAGTTGTTATAAAATTCATTGCACCCAAAATCGAAGACACCCCAGCTAAGTGAAGGCTAAAAATAGCCATGTCCACCGCCCCCCCAGAGTGAGCCTGGATGCTCGATAGAGGAGGATACACCGTCCACCCGGTACCAACTCCTTGTTCAACAAAAGCGGAGCCTAATAATAATATTAGAGCAGGGGGCAACAACCAAAAACTAATATTATTAAGCCGGGGGAAGGCCATGTCGGGAGCACCAATATATAGTGGAACCAACCAATTTCCAAACCCCCCTATCATCACTGGCATAACCAAAAAAAAAATCATAATAAAAGCATGTGCCGTAACAATTACATTATAAAGATGATCGTCTCCTAGCATAGCCCCCGGAGCCGAGAGCTCTAATCTTATTAACATACTGAAGGCCGTGCCAATCATGCCTGCCCCAATCCCAAAGACTAAATATAACGTACCAATATCTTTATGATTAGTAGAAAACCCCCAACGAACTACATATAAACTTTTCATCTACAAAAACAAACCACTTCTTTAGTTAGCCCCAAACAGTCCCCTAAATTGGCCCCACTTTTTATGGCCGACTTTCTTATTAACCAATTCATTTTAATCGTAGGTAAAACAAAAAACACCAATAGAAAAAATAATAAAAATAAAACAAGTAAAGTTCATCGATATTGAGTTAAAAACATGGTTGTGTCTAATTGTGGCATTTTAACTAAAATATAATCCAAACCAATTGAGTCAGGGAGTGCGGGACTTGCACCCACATTTTTAGCTTTGAAGGCTAACGGTCTACTTTAACCTAACCCCCTCAATCAGAAGATAATTTTCAAAAAAAAAGACTAAACAACCCCCCAAATAAACATAGCAACACCAATTAATATAACTAAGGCATAATTAAAAACTTGACCAGCTTGTAAATTACTAAGGCCTCGAGTTAACCCAATCAAAAAATTAGACACCCCTTTTGGGCCCACCAACTCTAATGTTCCTTTGTCAATAGTCCGATACGAAATCTGGTGGCCCCCCCTCCACACCCTCTTCGCCAAAAAATAGTTAAGAACATAGTTAAACTGCCAAGCAGAGTATAAAAAAGTGTAGCCCATTCGGCCTATAAAAGAAGGCACCTTAAATAAATGGATTGAATAAAAATAAAGAACAATAACTAATGCCGCCCCCCCCAAACTAAGAAAGACCGGCAACAACTTAATAAAAACAGGAACAATTGGGGGGAATGTTATTTGAAAAGACCAAACCACCTCTTTAGTCAAATAGCCCACAAAAAGACTCCCCAAAGCTAATATTATTAAAGGCAAAACTAAATTCCAAGAACCCTCATGGACACGTCTAAAAATCGCTTTTCTAGAATTGGTATTAGATAAAAAAGTTAAATAAACCAATCGAATCGAATAAAGAGTGGTAAGTAAAGCCGAAAAACCCCCCAATCAATAAGCAAAAGTTAAATAATATTGTTCAAAGGCCAATTCTAAAATTAAATCTTTAGAATAAAACCCTGTTAAATAAGGAAACCCCATTAAAGATAAAGAGCCAACAACAACCATAATATAAGTAAGAGGAATTAACTTAATCAGCCCCCCCATCTTCCTTATATCCTGCTCGTCAGACAAAGCATGGATGACAGACCCCGCACTTAAAAATAATAAAGCTTTAAAAAAAGCATGGTTCATTAAATGAAATAGGCTTATCGAATAATGAGAAAGCCCACAAGCCACCACCATATATCCCAATTGACTACAAGTCGAGTAAGCAATAACTTTTTTTAGATCATTTTGGATTACCCCAACAGTAGCGGCAAAAAGCACCGTTAGAGACCCAACAATTGTTACGATCATTAAAGCAAGTGGAGCTTGTTCAAAAAAAGGAGAAGATCTAATTAATAAAAAAACACCTGCCGTCACCATGGTCGCCGCATGAATTAAGGCAGACACCGGAGTTGGTATAAAAACTTTTCGATATACGATTATTCACATAACAGACAGGACTTTCTCTTCTACTTTACAACTTATTTACTTTTAAATCTGGAAACTTTTCCCTATTCCCACTCCAGCCCACCTTTAATCCACTCATATATTAAACCCAAGGTTAAAACCCCCAAAAACCCTACCATAATTCAAAAACCAAAAGGAGAAATTTGATTAAAGAGAACACACCAAGGGAAAAGAAAAGAGATTTCTAAGTCAAAAATTAAAAACAAAATGCCGACTAAAAAAAATCGAACTGAAAAAGGGCGGCCTGGTATTCCAAAAGGCTCAAACCCACATTCATAAGCCGAAACTTTCTCTCGATCCGGTTGTTTTACCCCTAAAAAATAAGAAGCACCAGAAAAAAGCACAGAAAGAACTACACTAAAAACCAATAAAAAGAAAAGGCTATAAAACTCCGAATGCACCGTATCTCATATATTGCATAAATAATTATTTTTTAACCCCGAAGTGAACTAAAAGATTTTAAAATTATTGTTCCTCTTATTCGATAATATGCAACCATAATGGCCAACCCGATAGCAGACTCTGCCGCCGCGATTGTTAAACCCATAATTGTAAAAACTTGTTCTATTAAAAGATCTATTTCAATAGAATTAATTAAAAACAAAAAAAAAGCCGCTAATAAAATTAATTCAATAGAAATTATCATTATTATAAAATGCCCTCTGTTTAAAACCACTCCCCAACCCCCTAATAATAATAATATTACAATAACAATTATATACTTATAGTACACTATTTACTTTATCTAAAAATTAAAAAAAGCGCCTATTCATTAGACAAAGACAACATTCAATTGATATATCGGTCTAGCGAAACCGCCTCAATTACAATCGGCATAAAAGAATGATTCGCCCCACAAATCTCTGAACATTGACCGTAGAACGTCCCTGGTCTTTTAATAAAAATTCCGGCTTGATTTAGCCGACCCGGAACCGCATCTGTTTTTATCCCCAAGGCAGGGACAGCAAAAGAATGTAAAACATCCGCGCCAGTCACTAAGATTCTCACATGTGTGTTTATAGGAACCACCAATCTATTATCCACTTCTAATAACCTAAAGTCGCCACTATTTAAATCCGATGTCGGAACCATATAAGAATCAAATTCTAACGTTTCTTCCTGATAATCGGAATATTCATAAGACCAATACCATTGATGTCCAATTGCTTTAATTGTTAAAGCAGGACTCACAACCTCATCCATCAAATACAATAGTTTTAAAGAAGGAGAAGCAATAAAAACCAATATTACAGCTGGGATTAAAGTTCAAACAATTTCTAATAAAGTTCCGTCAATCAAATCTCTGTCATAATACTTACCATTTAAAGCCTCAACAAGCAACCACAACACGACTATCACAATAATAACCAATAAAAACATAATCTGATCATGAAAAAAAACTATTTCCTCCATCACCGGAGCGGCCGCCTCTTGGAAACCCAAGTGCCAAGACTCCGGTATGTCTTTCTTTCCACATACATTTACGATATAAAAAAAATTATTTAACATTTGCTCTTAATTTTTTTATAATAGCCCCTTCAATAAACACAAAAATATAAAAATAACTATGAACCCCATCAATAAACACAAAGATATAAAAATAATCACACCACATCCACAAAATGCCAATACCAACTCGCCGCCTCAAACCCAACATGTTGGCGACTTGTAAATTGATTCAACTTTAATCTTACCAAACAAATAATTAAAAAGGTAGTCCCAATTAGAACATGAAAACCATGAAATCCAGTTGCCATAAAAAAAGTAGACCCATAAACCGAATCCGAAATAGTGAAAGGAGCCTCATAATACTCAATTCCTTGTAACCCAGTGAATAAAACACCCAAAAAAACAGTTAAAGACAAACCCAGAATTGCTTCTTCTCTCTTTCCACTAATTATAGCATGATGAGCCCAAGTGACAGTCGCCCCAGAACTTAATAAAACAGCAGTATTTAACAAAGGAACTGAAAAAGAGTTTAAAGGATTAACCCCTTGAGGAGGTCAAACCACACCCAACTCAACAGCTGGTGCCAGACTACTATGAAAAAAAGCTCAAAAAAAAGAAAAAAAAAAAAGAACTTCCGAAAGTATAAATAAAAGCATTCCATATTTTATCCCCTGTTTAACTACTAAGGAATGAAACCCTTGAAAAGTCGACTCTCTAATAACATCTTGTCATCAAACAAACATAATTATCACAACGACCAAAACTCCCAAATACATAATTTGAACTAAGCCATAATGAAAATACATAACACTGCCCACAGTTATAAAAAAAGCCCCCCCCGCCCCGAGACAGGGCCAAGGAGAAGGCTCAACCAAATGATATGGATGACATAAAACAGTTCGCACCCCTAAACAAATTCCAAAAAAAGGAGGGGCTTGCCAGCCGGGACTGCTCAACTAAATGATATAAAAGACATAAAACCAAACAAATTCTTAGGCAGCCCCCATCTTAAAGTCAAATAAATTTCCCCCATTTCAAATATCATCTCTGGCTTACGCCACAATAAAAACATATAACCCAACAAAGTCTAATTCCCCCCCCTTTCAAAAGCACCAATCTTCTAAAAACCAAAAACTAAACCGCCCCACAGTACTTGCTTATAAGTAAAGAAGTCTTTTCTAGGTCCGTCTTATCAATAGGTTCAATTGCACCCACACGGGGCATACCCCGTGAAAATTCCGGTGTGTGTTCTCTCAACGAAATTTGCGATATCCGTGAGCAGGACGCTTCAGGCAAAAGAGACTGAGTCATTTCTCCTGGCTGATAAAGAGCCTCCCCACACATTGAGTTAAAACTATGCAGAGAACCTTGATGTGATAGTTCCCCCGCCACTGACCCAAAACTTTGTGCAGAACCTTGGAACATTGACCCCCGAGCCCCGAGAGCCTCCCCACACATTGAGTTAAAACTATGCAGAGAACCTTGATGTGATAGTTCCCCCGCCACTGCCCCAATACTTTGTGCAGAACCTTGGAACATTGACCCCCGAGCCCCGGAAGAGACACTTTCAGACATTGACCCCAAACGCCCTGAAGAAATACTCGACAATGGATAATGGGAGCTTGATCCCTCAGACGTTGAAAAAAAACTCCCAATAGATTCTATCGATGTATATTCCCCAAACGCAAAAGCAAAATGCTGTAGGGCTTCCTGGGCGAAACGTTTGCCCGCAGGACCCCCAAAAATATTTAAACCCTCTAATTCACGAGGGATTTCATTAAAAAAAAAATATGAAGGACAAGGGTTTCATCAGAGATTCAACGCCATAACCGAATGCGGCATTCGACCAAAAAACCACTGATGAGCGTTCATTACCCCCGCCTTATCGAGCATGTAAATTGCCCCTAAACATCTTTCTCATTCTTCCCCAATAAAGTCCATGTTCCCGAATAGATTTAGTGTCTCAATAAGTCGCATCGTTGTATTCGTTTTTGCCCCCAGGCCTGACGGACCTGTTTCAAGGGCCATTCCTCCACTATAAAATCCATGTTCCCGAATAAATTTAGCACCTCAACAAGTTGCATTGTTTTATTATTTTTTAACCCCAGGCCTGACGGACCTGTTCCAAGGGCCAGTTCCCTCACCCTCACTATGTTACGACTTACTCTGCCTCGGAGGTATTAGAAACCCTCTTGAGGGGCAATCAACCAACCTGTCTAAGCAAAGGCGACGGGCAATTTGTACTAACACTGAAAAAATTTCATTGAAACGCTCTACTTTTCAATTACTATTAAATACAACTTTCCGTTATCTTCCAGGCACTTTCCGAACTCTTATTTTCAGGTTTCACACTCAAAGTTTCCTATTGTATAAAAAAATGTAGCGCATCTAATCCCCAAACATTAGGACAATAAGACCTGACTTCATCCAAGTGACAAACCACTGGGTTAAATCTGTTTTATGTTTAATACACAAATTGACGACGGCCATGCAATACCTGTCAATGAAGGATTCAAGTTTGGGTAAGGTCTCTCGCGGACTATCGAATTAAACGACACGCTCCTCTAATTAAAACAGTGAACAGCCAAGTTTTTTGAATTTTAACCTTGCGGTCGTACTACTCAAGCGGAAAATTTCTGACTTTTTAGGATTGCTTCACATCTTTTTCATTATTTACAGTATAGACTACCAGGGTCCCTAATCCTGTTTGCTCCCCATACTCTCGTGTTTTAGCCATCACACTATAATCTCAAAAATAAATAGTCTTCACGTCTAAAGTTCTTTTTTCTATTTACACATTCCACCGCTACAAAAAAATTCCATTTACCTTCTTAAATTATAAAACCCTTTTTAATTAAAACGGCCTATCACACCCTTTACGCTTTTGCCCACAAAACTAGCCCTTAAGTTTCACCGCGTCTGCTGGCACTTAATTTGACGGACTAGGCAAGGTGCCCTCTCTGTGTCTTACCTTCATATATTGCACAAAATTCTTTACTGCTGCCTCCGGGGCCAATTCCCCATTTGAGCTTTCCCCTTGTCTCAGTGAAAATGTGGCTCCAAACTAAAGCTCCGCATCATAGGCAAGGTGGTCCATTACACCCCCTTCTACCTAATACGACTCCGGCCCAGCCAAACTTGGCCTCCGGGTTCCCTCACCTGTTCGCACACTATCATAGGCCCAGTCACACCTGAATAAAAGCAGATCCTTTCATCTAGCTGAGTCTGAAAGCTCTTCATTAGATACTAGCATGTATCAAGGAGGTCACTTGTTTTTTTCTCTTCCCCAAAACCAAAGGACTTTCGAATCTCAAATAACCAAACCAGGGCTAATTTTAAGCTTAATAAATATACTAACCCCCCCCCGGACTAAAGATTACCCCATTCTTTACAGGGTCTATAATTATAAAAGGAAATATTCCAAAAATAAAAATCGCTATTAGCAAAGGGGAGATAGCCAATAACTCACACCTGTTTAAGTCTCTAATAAAAAGGAGGTAATTAGAGGCCGCCCCAAAACTAATTCGATTATATAAATAGAGAGAATACGCCGCGGACCAAACCATACCCGAAGTGGCTAACACCCCAAGCCCAAAATTATATTCAACAGCAGCTAACAACGAAAAAAACTCTCCAACAAAATTACAGCTTAAAGGAATCCCCATGTTACTTAATGATAAAACCATCATTATACAAACAAAAACAGGCATTGTAAGAGTCACCCCACGATAATACTTAATAAGACGAGTGTGATGACGTTCATATAAATAAGTAATCGCAATAAAAAGGGCCGAGCTAACAAAACCATGCGCCAACATCATAAAAACGGCCGCCACCAACCCCTCAATTGTATGAGTAAATAAACCTAAAGGGACCAGCCCCATGTGTGCCACCGAAGAATAAGCAATAAGCCGTTTAAAGTCCACTTGCCGACAGGTCAGCAAACCCCCATAAATAATAGCCACCACACCCAACATAATAATTAGGGGGGCAAAATACTCGGAGGCCGCGGGCAAAATCGGCCAAGAAAATCTTAAAAACCCATAGCCGCCTAACTTTAATAATATCCCCGCCAATATTACCGAACCAGAAACAGGGGCCTCCACATGCGCTTGGGGCAATCAAATATGAAATGGTATTTGAGGAATTTTAACCGCTAAACTAAGAAAAATCCCAGCCAACACCCATTTTTGAGTAGTAACAGGTAATTTTATATTTAATAATATCTGATAATCAGTTGTTCCTGTAACACTATATATTTGAAAGAGGCCCAAAAGCATAAACACCGACCCCGCGAAAGTATAAAAAAAAAAATAATAAGAAGCACGAACCTTTTCTTCTCTGGAGCCTCAAACACCAATCAAAAGAAACATAGGGATCAATATGCCCTCAAATAAAAGATAGAATAAAAGCAGGTCAAGCACTAAAAACACTCCAACTAATAAAGCTTCTAAAAACAATAGACACAACAAAAATTCTTTAAATAGGTGCTTAATGGACTTTCAACTTATTAAGATACAAATGGGTATCAATAACGCAGTTAAAACAAAAAAAAACAAAGAAACCCCATCTAAAGCAAAAACCCCCGGACCCCATTGAAAATTTAAGGCCGGAGAAACAATCCATTCTATTCGGTTTATAATTTGAAATTGCCCCTCTAAATCAAAGGCCCCCCACAAAACCAAAACACTTATTAAAATCGCCAAAGATCACTCAAGCGCAACTTTTTTTAATTTAACACCATCCTCTCTCGAAACCTTCATCACATTAATTCCCCCCATAAAAAGCAAAAAAAAAATTAGACTTAGCCCATTATTTAAACCAAACACTATTCACTTCTTCTTCTTATTTATTTCTCAAAATATTTTTATAAAATATTTTATAAAACATTTTATAAACCAGACCTTCTTCCCCCACAGCAATACCTTAGCCCCAACCCTTCTTGGAACTTAAGCCAGAAAATCCCTCCGGCCTTTCCCGCTAATGTAATACAATTGTATCCGCCAAATAAATAGTGGCTAATAAACAAAAGACATAAGCCTGGATAACTGCAACGGCTACCTCTAATAATGTTATAAAAACCATTATTAATAGGGGGAAAACCCCCACAGGCCCACTTGCAACTAACATATTAAACCCAAACCCGGCTAAAATAGCAAATAACAAATGGCCCGCCGATAAATTAGCAGCCAAACGGACTCCTAATGAAATAGCCCTGGAGATAAAACTTACTGTTTCTATTAATACCAAAAGAGGGGCTAAGCCCAAAGGAGCGCCACTTGGCATAAAAACACTAAAAAAATCCCCCTTAAACCTCCAAAACCCAGCTAGAGTCACACCTATGATTATTGAAAAGGACAAACCCAATGTGACTACAATATGAACAGTTGGGGTAAAAACATAAGGGAATAAGCCCAACACATTCAAAAACACTATAAAAAAAAAGAGAGAAACAATTAAAGGAAAATACCTTAGCCCCTCAGATCCTAAATTATCTTTCACGACACCATGAAAGTGCTCATAGATTAACTCAATCAAAGACTGCCACCTTTTCGGGATTAATTGAACCCCCTTGAATAATAATAAAACCACAACCACTACTAAGATCATCATCATTGATGAATTAGTCAAGGCGATCAGAGCCACTATTTTAAATTGATCAAAATAAGCACCGCTCATTAATATTTAAAATCAACCCCAAACAAAGCTCGGCTAAGTCTTTAGATAAAATTCTTTTGCCTCAGTTCTTACCGACTAGTTTGAAAAAAAATATCTTGTCTTTTGACCACGGGTCCTACTTCTGACCCAATTTCTTGAGTTAACACGATCGCCCCCACCATGGCCACTAAAAGTATAAAACTAGCTAAAATAAATAAATAATAACAAGCTATATACAAAATTCGCCCGAGCGCCTCCATGTTTTGATACTTCATTAAAAACCAGGGAATGGCCAAATCTCAAGCACCTCCTATTTCAGCCCCAAAAAACCCCTGGGGGGTATAAGGGCCACCTATAATTAATCAACTCGAAGCAACTTCTGAAAAAAAAAATGTTCCAATAACCAACCCAATAGGAATGTAATTTGTCATGTCTGCCTCCCCCCCTAATCGAAAGGCGGGGGGAAAGTCTGTTAAATTCAATAACATAATTACAAACAAAAATAAAATAGCAATCGCCCCCACATAGATTATCAAAAACATTAAAGCAACAAAGGATATACCCAATCAAAGAAAAAAAACCGCAGAACCGATAAAAACAACAATTAACCAAAAAATCGAATGGATAGGATTGAGCGCGGATATCACCATAATTCCAGAACCAACAACTCCAAATGCTAGTATATAAAAGACCGCCCCAAGCAGATTTAATTATTTTAAAATAACCCCCCCACAGCCCAATGGGCTAATTGCAGCCATAAATTCGGAGACAACATTGTAAACCCAATAACATACAAACCAGCACCGATTAACAAAGCCTTTCTTAAATTAATTCAGTTTTCTTTCCTTAACACCTTTGAGCTTATCAAAAGAGAAAAACTGGCTTGAAAATAGATAATTTTGACTATTCTAACATAATAAACACCAGCCACAACGGAACACATCACAGCCAAAAGAAAGACTAAATAATATTGATATACCACCCCAGACAATAAAACCAGCCATTTGCCCCAAAACCCCACTAAAGGAGGAATCCCCGCGATCGAAAGAAAAGTCAAAGCCAAAGTTAAGGCTAAAACAGATAATCTCCTGGAAAGCCCACTAAACTCTACAATCAAATTTTTGGCGGCGCCTAAAGTTAATATTATCGCAAAAACACAAATAGACATTACTACATATAAAACCACATAAATTAAACTAGCTTGAATACTCTCAAATGACCCAACCTCTATTCCCCAAAGCACAAACCCCATATGCCCCACCCCACTGTAAGCCAACAACCGTTTGACTTTGGTTTGGTTTAAGGCACCAATAGCCCCCACAACCATCGAAAAAAGAGCCCCAACTAACAAAATATTAACCGCCGACCCAATTGAAACCAAAATTGAAAAGTAGCCAACTTTAGGAACAGTGGCCAATAAAGCCGTCGTCGTTGTCGGAGCTCCATCATAAACATCCGGCGCCCACATATGAAAAGGAGCAGCGGACAACTTAAATAAAAGAGACACCACAATTAACAAACTGCCAATTGGGATTCGAAGCTCAGAAAAGCCCAACCCCGGATTTAATACTAAATTTATATATGAAATATGAGTCCCTCCCGTAAACCCACACAATAAAGCACACCCAAATAAAAATAGACCAGAGGAAAGTGCCCCTAATACAAAATATTTCAAACCGGCCTCAGCACTTTGCCCAGACCCCCCTTTTTGAGCAACCAAAATAAAAAGGGAAAGAGTAGACAATTCAATTGCTAAATAAACAGAAAGTCAATTACTTGAAGAAACTAAACAAAGACCCCCTAATGCCACCATTAGATTTAAAAGGGGTAAATGCGCATTCGTTTGAAAAAAAGTTCCATAAACTCGTCCCCCAAAAAATTTTGGAAAAATTAGCCTCTCCATGTCCACCATCAATAAAACAGCAACAGAGCCTAAAACAATAATTAATTTAGTGGTTTCTGTCCAACCATTTTCAATCAACAACCCCCCCCCAGATAATTCAAAAAAAAAATTAAATAAAAAAGAAAGGCCCCCCCCCTCACTTATAATTAATAATATTAAAATTGATAATTTTAAAATAAAATTATTTATACTAATAATCACCAGGGCTAATATGAAAAGGCTTAGTAACAGGAGCTCGTGGTTTAATCACATTAACTAATACTTCTTTGCTAAACAGAGCCTTCTAATTTCACTGCAACATCTGCCAACAGCAAAACCCCCCGTGGGGCGCGCAATTAGCTCCACCTCCTCTTGAGGATAGGCAGGAGGAGGCTCCCCCCCCCCCGTTCCACCTCCCCCTGTCCTCATCCAAATAATAACTGATTTGCAATTCTCTACAAGTCACATTTTTTCCTTTGTTTAAATAAAAGATTATTTTCCACTTCCCCCAACAAAGGAATTAATATAAGAAAGTAGAAAAAATAGTATAGCGCAACCAGCTGCCCTATTATTATAAAAGGCTCTTCTACGACCAAAGACCCGATTCAGGTAAGAAGAACAAAATTCACAACAAAAGATCAAAAAGCCATACGTCCAAATGGACGAAAGGGCAACCCCCTTAATCAACTCCGGTGTAGTAGTGGGAAAAAAAATAAAATTAATATACTTAAAAACATAGACACAACCCCCCCGAATTTATTCGGTATTGAGCGCAAAATTGCATAAGCAAATAAAAAGTATCACTCAGGCTGAATGTGCACTGGGGTTACTAATGAGTTAGCTTGAATAAAATTTTCTGGATCGCCCAATAAATTAGGCATTAAATACACAACTATACTCAATAACATAAGCGTAACCACTATTCCATATCAGTCTTTAGATGTATAATAAACATGAAATACCACATCGTCCACAGGAGTCTTCGACCCCACAGGACTATTGGATCCCTCTATATGTAAAAATATTAAATGAACCACAACTAAAATTGCTAAAATAAAGGGGAAAAGAAAGTGCAGACTAAAAAATCTAGTGAGCGTGGCCCCAGAGACACTAAAACCCCCTCAAACTCATTGCACAACATCTGTCCCCACATAGGGTATTGCGGACAATAGATTTGTAATAACCGTCGCCCCCCAGAAAGACATTTGACCTCAAGGTAGCACATAGCCCAGAAAAGCCGTCGCCATCGTCAAAAGAAATATTACAATGCCAACTCGCCAAACCGGACCTTTCAAATAACCCCCATAATACAAACTTCTCCCAATATGAAAATAAAGACATAAAAAAAACAGAGAAGCCCCATTAGCATGAAAATATCTTAATAAAAACCCATAGTTTACATCGCGCATAATATGTCCCACCGATGCAAAAGCCAAGCCGACCTCTGCACAATAATGCATGGACAAAAAGCACCCCGTTACGATTTGCATAGCTAAGCACAGTCCTAACAAAGAACCAAAGTTTCACAAATAACTTATATTTGAAGGAGACGGCAAATCCACCAGAAGACCATTCACCGGAGATAAAAGCGGATTCTCTTTACGCAATGGCATTAGAACCCCCCCCCCCCAGAATTAAACTCCCAAACTAGACAAGTCGATCAAAAAATTAACCCTCATACTTAAACCAATTAAAGATCTCAAACAACAAATTACAAAATATCTTAGATCGGAGGCGGGCCATTAAATCCAAAAAGAACACTAGCCACAAAAGTCACAACCCCCAAACTTAGCGGTAGATACGCCTTTCATAACAAAGACATAAGCTGATCGTATCGAATACGAGGAAAAGAGGCCCTTACCCAAATAAAAAGGAAAATGATTAAAACAACTTTTAGACCAAACCACCCGGCCCCACCTTTTAAATATTTTACCGGAGAAAGTCACCCCCCCCCAAAAAAGATAATTGTTAAACAACTCATTAATATAATATGAGCATATTCGGCAAGAAAAAATAGGGCAAAAGACATCGAAGCATACTCTACGTTATACCCCGACACAAGCTCCGACTCTCCTTCTGTTAAATCAAAAGGAGCTCGATTTGTCTCCGCCAAAGCTGAAACAAAAAACATTATTGTAACAGGAAATAACGGAAAAAAAAACCAAACACCACTATTTTGCGCTAAAACAATTTCAGTAACACTCAAAGAGCCAACACACAATAGAACCGAAATGATGATCAGCCCAATCGAAACTTCATAACTAATCATTTGAGCAGCTGCCCGAATCGCCCCCAAAAAAGCATATTTAGAATTACTCGCCCACCCAGACATTAATATCGCATAGACACTTATCGAAGAAACAGCCAAAATATACAAAACCCCTATTTTTAAATCACTTATTAAAGCCCCTCTCTCATAAGGCACCACCCCTCAAACAATTAATGCCAAGGTAAAGGAAAGCACCGGCGCCACTATATAAATAAACAAATTGGTTTGATGCGGAACCACCATCTCTTTAGTAAATAGTTTTAGACCATCTGCAAAAGGCTGGGCCAACCCACTAACCCCCACTACATTTGGCCCTTTTCTGGCCTGCATATATCCTAAAACCTTTCGTTCGGCTAAAGTTAAATAAGCTACTGTGATAAGCAATGGAACTACGACCATTAATATTTTTAAAAGTAAATGAATTATTTCCACGAACACTTTAAACCAGAAGCTTACTTTAATTTATAAAATAAAATCACAAAAAGTCTCGGAGGTTCCAATAATCAAGACATTCTAAGTCTAAAGACTAATCTTTAGATAATTTCGATTAAAACTCTTAAACTTAATAAACCAATCTATTAAATCTAATTACTAACCTCGAATTTTGTTACCTGCGGATAAACTTCCTATTTTAAGTCTAAAGACTAAGCAAAAGACAAAACCCCCTAAAGATTCCTCGCCTTTCAACTATTCAAAGTCCTCCCAGCATACAGTGACTCAAAAGTTTTAATTAATTACTTAAACAAAATGGCCCAACATTTACCCTCCATAGCATCCGGCAATCAAGTGTGCAGCCCCAACTGTGCAGACTTTCCGACCGCCCCTATAAACAATAACAAACAAATTAAAGTAATATCACTTGATGGAGCAGAAACAATAACCACATTAAAAAGAGAAGAAAACTCTAAAGACCCAAAACGATCCAAAAGACCAAACATAGCCAAAATCAACCCTATATCTCCCACTCGATTAACTAACATAGCTTTTATGGCCGCTTTATTTGCTTCAACTCTAGTTAATCAAAAATTTATTAAAAGATAAGAGCATAGACCAACCCCCTCCCAACCAATAAACAACTGTAAGTAATTGTCACTACTAACCAATACAACCATCAAAAATGTAAAAAAAGATAAATAAGACATAAAGCGAGGAATATGAGGGTCCCCAAGCATATATGCCGTAGAAAAGATATGAACTAAAGTAGAGATTGTTGTAATAACAAGCAACATGATCGCAACCAAACCATCGAATTGTAGGCCAAAATAAACAGTCAATAGATCAGAATCTAATCACCTTCATAATTTTATATGTGTCGTAGAAAAACTTAAAATTATTTCATAAAATATCAAAACAGACCAAGATAAACTTATAATCAAACAGCTTGAAGTTAAAATTCCAGCCCCTTTTTCTCCTAATTTTCTTCCTCCAACACCGGCCGCCAGGGCGCCCACCACTAAAAGAAATAAAATACAAGTATACACCCTAAATCTCTGTCTCCCACAATTCTCATAAACTAGGAACAATATAACCAGACCTCTCTGCCCCACACTTTAAAAATACAAACAGCCATCCCGATCAAGCTAACCCTTAACAATTCTTCTTCCGAACTTCAAACAACTTAATATAATTTTCATACTTTAGAAGCAATCAGTAATTAACCAAAACCCCCTTTAAAAAGTATCCGAGTCAATCCATTGATTGTAACTTATAAAAATAAGAGAACCACTCATTTTTCGATCCTTTCGTACTAGAAAAGAGTTATATTAATGTTTTTTCAAATTGTAGATAGAAACCAAGCTGTCTTACGACGCTTTTAACTCAAATCATGTACGGCTTTAATGGACGAACAGACCAACCCTTGGGAGCGACTGCACCCCAGGATGCCACAATTCAACATCGAGGTCGCAAACATCGTCGTCGATGAAAACTCTCTGACGTTATTACGCTGTTATCCCCAGGGTAACTTTTATTTGTTTATCGTTAACTATTTCACCCTAAATTAACGGGTCACTTAACCCCACCATCCAAAGATAAGTGTCTGCTCTAGGTTTCCCCCTGGCAGTCAGACATAACCAAATATATATCTTAAGCCCGCCTTCGTTACTTTTTTAAAGGCGATCGCCCCAACCAAACTGTCCCACTTATCAAATCCCAAAGATATAAGTTTTTGAGTTGCCTTTCTTCAAATAAAAAAGTGAACTTTTTAACCCTAATTAATCCGCACCACCTTTTAAAACTATTTAAGTCAGCCACATAAGTTTCCAGTAAAGTTCCATGGGGTCTTCTCGTCTAACAATTTGGATGTAGCATCTTCACTACAAATTCAATTTCACTGGAGATTTCCTTAAGACAGTGAGACCCTCGTGACACCATTCATACCGGCCAACAATTAATTGACTATTGATTACGCTACATTTTCACGGTTAGTGTTACCGCGGCCATTTAATTATCTTTATTAAGTTAGCCCTACTAACCTTTTAAGATATAACCATTGGGCAGGTCTCACCCTTCATACTTCTACCTTCATATTAGCAAAGAGCTATGTTTTTGGTAAACAGTCGAGGCCTTGTGTTTTAACTTCTCATAAAAGCTTATAACTGGCCGAGTTCCTTAAAAAAACTTCCCCCTCACTATCTCCCACTTGTGTTAGTTTGCGACAGTAGTCTTTTGTTTTAATTATTTCCTGGCACATTGTGCGTTTATTACCATCCCTCATCGACACCCTCCTTAGAGACTGTTTCACCCAAACCTCTTCGCTCAGATACTTTTGGTTTGGAAACCAGGGGAGATGAAGCAACAATTTTTTTACTCATGTTCACATTTTCGCTTCTGATTCTTGGGTTCTCACCACCACTCAACAGTCTGTTCTACTACCAAGCAAACTTCTTACTGCCCCTAGAGTTTCAGTTCAATTTTTAGCCACCATAATTTTTGGGGAAAAAGAGTTCTTGAATGAACTACTACGCATTCTTTCAAAGATGGCTGGTTCCAAGCCTACCTCTTCATTGTCTAAATCCCATACTCCTTTTACACTTAATTATTGAATCTGTGACTTTAACTTCTAATTTGGGCTCCCCCCTTTTAACAAAGAACCTATTTGCCCCTTGTCTGTCTGTCTACTTCGAATTTTATCTTTAAAGTCTATCCCCCTTAAAGCGATAAATCTTTACCCTAAAATTTTAATAGGACGTCATCTGTGTAAATACTATTTTAATCTTTTGACCCCTATGTAGACGCACTACTTCAATAGTTTTCGCAGAAAACCAGCTATCTCCAAGTCCGATTGGTCTTTCACCCCTAACCACAGGTCATCCGAGGTTTTTGCTACAACCACCGGTTCGTTCATTAAACTGCCCATGGTTAGATCACTTGGTTTCGGGAAATTTGACTAAAGAGCCCTCTCGACTTCTCTTCACCTACATTTTTATCCTTTTTACTTAAATTTGCCAAACAATATCTCATAAACCCATTATACAAAAGGTACACTGTTTTACAGCTGCTTTAAAAGACAGGATTCCAGATCTTTTCAAGTCTCTTTCAACTTTCCTTCACAGTACTCGCGCTTTCAGTATGGATTAACATTTAGTCTTAGATATGTGAACTCCTTTCTTCCGTTGTTTACTCACTCTCTGGGACTCCTCCGCTTTCGCTCCCTGCTACTTACGGAATCTCGTTTGATTTCTCTGCCTCCCTCTGATACTAAGATGATTCATTTTTCAGTTCTCTTCATTACGTCTCCGCATTGAAAAACGAGTTTAAAGCCTCTTCTTCGCTCTTTCGAACTTCCCGTCCAGTTTAATCCATCTTAGTTTTCCCCCTCTCTCCTTTTCCTTTTACCCAAAACTATAGAGGCGGGAGTCGAACCCGCTTCTTCGGGGCATGAGCCCGACGACTTACCCTTCGTCCTCTCTACC